GCTAGTCTTTACTGCTCTCCTCCCTCCCTAGCTACTTGAATACCAGTCAATCTCACATCAGGAAGAGCCTTTTTTGCTTCTGTGATCAGATCAGCCAAAGCAAGAAGAATCCATTGTTGGAGTTGGAGGAATACGCCGATGCGTCAATGGCTATTTATTTAATGGCTAGTAGAAGAGAAGGATCCCACACTCGGTGAAAGAACCAAAGTCAGTAGCATTCATCTGTTCTCGGAAGGGGGCGGAGTTCACACCAGGCAAAAGGGAATTTCTTTTTGATTTAGTTCCAGACGACAGGGTAAATGGATTTTGGTAAGAAGGTGCCATCCTCAAGTTAGGATTATGCTTGAACTGGATGCTCTACAGCTAATGGGAGAGAAGAAAGCCTCGGCCAAAGCAAGGCAGATCCATAGGCTACCGAGAGAAACCCGGTATTAGATCGAAGGAAAGCCCTCTCTCGGGACCAAGCTTGTGTAGCCCAAGCCGGAACTGGGGAGAGAACTTAAAGGATTTTTCTTGCATTTGATCCATTTTGTAGGAGACTGCACAGGAAATTGATCAATCGGGATGGTCTTACCAGTAGCAGAGGGTCTGGAATCATGTTCACTGCTTCCGGGCCTCCGATATTCTGGCTTTTTCACATCGTGTAGGAACAGGAATGGATCCTATCACGATTTCAGCTGCCTTGTCTCCTGCTGGAGGATTGGCTATTGGCTTGGTGAATCAGTCAATGGCAAATTGCTAGCGATCTCAGAAGCACAAGGAAGCAGAGGAAAGAAGGCCCGCCAGAAAGAGGGGGTTGGAGACCCCGGAACGATGTATGAAAGAGACTCTTGAAAGCTATCGAAGTGGACAATAGAGTGCTGCTTCTTATGAAAAAGCCCTCGATGCTGTGTGAAAGAGTGGCGGGGAATGACTGGGTAACTATTCCCTGGCTGGCTAACTATTCGAAGAAGGAATTGATTTCCCTAAACTAACTAAATAGGCTTTCTTTTTCTATTGATGATAAGTAGGGTTTCCCTCACTAGATTAAACTACTGAGCGATGCCCGCAAACCCATCTCTAGGGAAGGAGAAGCGTCCTCCCTTATCGAGATAGCAGGGACTTGAAGGGATGCTGCTTGGGGACAATACAAAAATGGAGACTGAGCAGAAAGAGCTTCCAGACCTTTTAAACGTTTTGAATGACTCTCGAATTGCACCTTTTCGACGTAGGTGCGACGAATCTTTCAACTTTGGGACGACTATTTACTGACTTACTTAAGGACTGACTGATCCAGAGAGCTCAGACTGACGGTTAGGTGGTTGGTTCGGTTGCTTCAAAAGAAGGGGTTATTCGAGGAAAGGTTCGGGTGGGGAAGGAGGTAGTGATAAGAAGCTTTTTCTTCTAGGAGGGGAGTAGATAGCCTCTGAACTCGAGTCAAGAAATTCTTGAAGAAATGGTTACAGACCGGGTAAATATGAAGTGAAAAAGCGAAAAAATGACACATGAATGCCGTACGTAAGATAGATCACCACAAGGAGCTCATTAGTAACGTCAGGGTTGCGCTTGCCCTGGCTCTCCTTGCACGTATCCCGAGTCGCGAGGTGAAACTGAAAGTTTCAATAGAATTCCATATCCGCTGTGGAATAAAACCTCCGGCCCTTCCCTAATAGTATCCTTGCCACCCACTAGTTCGCCGTTTGCTTTCAGTAGTTAGAGAAGAAAATGAAGAGTCGATTTCGTCTTGACCTTGATGTGACAGGTCTTGCATTGTATTTGCCTAACGAGGCATTCCACATAGGTCGCCATGTTAAATTACATTCGTTCGGATGGTTCCAAAACATTGATCGAAGTATGCCCCGAACCCCCTATCTCCCTTCCTACATGCAATATAGGACTGCTTTTTTAAGTTTTAGCCTTCACGGTCTAATCCCCCGTGACTTGCCTTTCATTTACTTGACAGGGAATGCCAACGAGATCTCGTGAGAGCTTTGACTCAGTAAGCTCATCAGCTACGGCTCAGTTAGCGCCAAATTGAGGGTTAGAGGTGGAAGTTCGCTTCAAGGCGGTTTTTGTTTGCTCTGCCCCTTTTCTTTTGACCCTCTCTGGACAAACTCTCTACCCTTGCGCGCTTGGGAACGCACTATAGCCTTGCTTGAAGCCGGCTCTCCTTATATTAAATATTAAACATTTTCTTTTTTTCTCCAGAATCAATAGAAAAAAGAATTCCTTTGCAGCTTACCGCTCACCTATCTTTCTCCAAAACCCTCTCCTGGCTAAAGGCGCGGGCAATACGGCTTTTGGGCCTATCTTTCTGGCCAAGCGAAACTTCTTTCCCCTTGAATGAACGAACAATAAATGGCAGACCGGACAAAAGGAAAGTACAAGAATTTATATCATACATATCTCCGGTGTCCCTCTTGGAGCCACGTCTAACAACATTGGATTCGCACGAATATCCCAAAACGCGTAGGCCTTTCATCCTACAAATTCGACCCCCTCCCAACCATCCCTTTCTTCAGAGTATCAATCCTAGTAGTCGTCCTCTTCCAGATCGAAATCCAGAAAGAGTTCCGCAACGAGCAGGCATATGATTAAAGTCGACCTCTCTTTCTGTCCATCAACCTACTTAGCATATTTTTAGCATATGAAGGAAGCGGCTGAGAAAAGTGGGCTCTGTTCAACTCTTCCACCAACCAAACCAGGGATCCTGATGCAGACCGAGAAGGACATTGCAGCAGTGACGCTTTGATCTCATTCTCTGACCTATGTATGGAAGCGTTGATGGCAACATCTCTACTTTGCGTACACGACCATTGGCTCTGTCTGTGTAGTCCTTGCTTGGCTATTCATCGCAGTGCTTTCCTTCCCTATGAGCTGTGTACTGACTTTCTATCTCCTTCTAAGCGCTAAGTGGAGGATGAACGGTCTATTTGTTGAAGTCTTTGGCTGACTTTCCGATGACTGTGACGAACCTCACTCTCCTCTTTGAAGTGGTTGACCCGTCTGTCCAATAAGTTGACTAAGTGAATGGGAATCAAATAGTTCTACCAGCCCGGGAGGAGTAGTCAGAGGCAATTCGCTAATATGGAGCTCTTTATATCGGCTTTCTTTCCTCCAGCATGAAACGGGGTTGAGGGGTGCGCATTCCTTTACGCATTCAGCTGACCTTTCAATTACCGTGGGAAAGCCTCACTCTCGGTGAAGCGGATGACTCATCTTGATAACAGAATAAGCCGATGCGAGTCTAACAGTTCCACCAGTAAGGAAGGAAGGGGGGAGGGGAGACCTTCAAGCTCGATGAGCATAAGGCAGTGGTCAGAGCGGGTTCTGGGGAGATGGGAAACCACTGCCTCAGGGAATAGGGATTTCCAGAGGGTATTAGCAAGAGTTCTATCCAATCTTTCTTTGATAAGGTTGGGGCCATGGCGACAATTAGTCCAGGTATAGCGAGGCCCTTTGAAGCCAAGATCAATAAGATTGCAGGCATTTAAAACACTATTAAACTTATAGCATCTCAGATGATTAACTTGACCACCATACTTCTCAGACTGAGATCCTACCTCATTGAAATCCCCAGTCACGAGCCAGGGGAGAGAGTGCTCAGCAGCTTCCTTCTGAAGGGAATCCCATAGTCAGTCTTTGTTTCTGAGATTGGGCCTTATTCCCTTATAGAGCATATCGATCTCTCGCAAGTCTTCCTCTTCTAACTGCAACCTGACTCTGGTCCTGGGCGGGGTAATTAGCTGTGATGGTTCGAACCTCCTTTTCCTGTAAGGGATTCCACTGCTGTCACGACTCTGATTGTTGACTGCGAGCTTGAGTTTGGAAAACTGTTCCTTTAGCGGGACGGATGCACTTTTGTCCGGAAATAGAGCAGACGCTTATCGACCAGGTTCTGGATTATGTGCCTCGAAGCACTCAACAGTTTTGTGTCCTGGGCTGCCCATATGGTAGTCACATCGGGCCACTGGATTGTAGTTCTTTGACTGAGATCTGGAAGCTACTTTGAGAGGTACCGGAGTGATCAAAACAACGGCTATCAGTCCCGGGAGTAACTGAGATGGTGGCACGGGAAGTGTATCGAACTTCCTGGATTCCGCTTTAACTGGGCGGAGGCTGGGCGGAACGATCAGCTGATGCGTAGCGTCAGGATGGGCTATGAGGGGGGAGAGTGGACATTGATTGCTAGCTTCATCTGTGCACTTAGTCGCTCGAGATCGGCAGCTAATTGCCTCTGGGTTGCCCCATGCAATAGTGCTGTCTTGGCTTCTTCAAGTGGCTCATCTTGGATTATGGAGATCATGTTTACCTCTGCTGGTAGCTCTTCGTACACTTGACTGTCCTGTCTCCTTCTCAAAAGAGTCTTGCCTCTGAATTAGAGCTTTCAGAGAGACGTTGTGAGAAATGGGCCGGGCGGTTCCTTCGGCTGGGAGGTCCTTTCCCTGCCCAGACTGGGAACTGGTGGTGCTCTTCTGGCATGTTGATCTGATGCGGTTGAGGATTGATGATTGCAGACCTTTTCTTCAATGGTAGTAGACTATTCTGGTTTTGGGGTTCTGGAGCACTTTTCTCTTTGACAACTTCTTCGGCTTTGCTGGCTTCTTCTGGACAGAGTCTATGACGTTGACCCCTGAGTGACTGCTCTTCTCGAATTTAAACCGGACCCTAGCCTTTTGAGGAGTAATGAACTGAGAGGGATCAAACCCTTTGGACTGATGATAGGGGTTCATTCCTCTTCTCCAGGCATCGATTTCTTGCTTCTTGAAATGCTGTTCAGTGAAATCCTTGATTTCAAGTTAGTTGACGGAATTGCCGATCGTAGGACTCTTCTGAGGGGCTTTCAAGGGACTTTGGAACGGGCATCGAGTTTAAGATCCCGATAGAGCTTTCTTCTGATAGAATTCTTCTGAGAGGACCTGGTCCGGAGAGAGGGAGCGAAAACGGATCCTCATCCTCTGGAGTGTCAGACCACGAGGGCTTGGGCATGACTGCAGGAGTAACTGGTGTTGAAGGCTTCCCGTACCATACAAGGAAATCGAACTTGCCCGTTGGTTCGCCAAGGAGGCCGACTGAGGGATCTCCTTTGTCGTAAAGCTCCTTCATTTCCCGATAGGTATACTGCTTCTTCTTAGACTTGGATCTCTCTTTCTTTTCTGGACACTTTTCTCTAGGCTTAGGTTCGCACTCTCTTTCGGGATCAATTCCATATTCCGCCTCTTGCTGACTCTGAAAGCAATCGTCACAATCGCATACGTCCCACCAATTATGCCCTTCTTCGTCCCTTCCTTGCTGAATGGGCGATCCATCTGGATAGTATGCGATAACTGGGAATGCTCGTTCCACTGCTGGTAGAAGAACCCCCCTTTCGATCAAGGGCGCCAGAGCTGCTGGCGTAAAAACGGAATGGTAGATAGGCGAGCCGTCCAGACGATAGGCAATAAGGGTCAAATCTTGGTCTGCAGCTGGTAAGAGTAATCCTTTCTCTATCTGTGGTGCGACATTAGCAACAGTGGGCCGTGATTCCAATGCTTCAGCATTTAGGGCCTCTTGAGAATACTTGTATTTGGCACTTGAACTGATCATCTTTATCTGTAGACAACTATCATCTTCTTGAAATAGCAAGCGCACCTATGTTCCGGGAAGCGTAATCAACTGAGACGGGTCAAACACTCTGTTCCTGCCACAGATTTGGTTACTGGAAGGTCCCACACTGTTGTTACCATTCCAATGAGGAGGGAGAGGATTTTGAGTCACATTTGGCTTGTTAGCTTGCTCTGCTTCGAACTTTAGCAGACCCTGGTCACGGGGATCCTGCACTTTGTGCCTTAGACTGAAACAACGGTCAGTCCAATGGCCGGAGCCACCCATATGAGAATCACATCTTTCTTTAGGATCAAAGCCGCAGATCTTGAGTCCGTTTCAACGAGAACCCGCCTATACCCCTCATTCCATGCCAAAGTAAGGCCATGGTAAATTGCCCATAATTCAGCCATAGTGACAGTGCAAATACCAATATTGTAAGCAAACCCCTTAATCCACTTACCATCTTCATCTCTGAGCAAACCTCCCCCACTAGCTAGGCCTGGATTACCCTTATAACACCTATCCGTATTTAACTTGACCCAACCCGTAGGAGGGGGAATCCAACGAATGAAGATCTGCTGCTTGGGTTTCCTCAAAGGGTCTAAACCCATAGAATCCTCCACTTACTTAACCCGAACCCGAATTTGAGCTCCTAAGTCATGAGGAAGAGTGAAATGCTGATCGAATAGAAGTTTATTCCTCCAAAGCCATAAAGCCCAAGTAGCCTGACTAAAAGTAAGTTGCCAGTTAGTGACTGTGTTATTACCCTTCAGCTGCCCAGAAATATTAGAGTAAATCCAATCAATCTGCCAAATCAAGAGAGAAGAAGCGCTGTTGAACTGAGTTCTCCACCAGAACTGACCAAACTGTTTTTGCCCTTGCACAATCCCTCAACACATGCAAAGTATCCTCAACATCATGCCCACAAGAAGGACAGCTACTGTCATGAGAAAGATTACGGGTCAGCCTTGCTTTATTCGTCAATAACCTGTCCTGCCAAGCTAACCACAGAAAGACTTTCACTTTTTGAGGACCGGGCAATTTCCAGATTTTCTTCCAGCGACTGTCGTACCCCACCTCATTCGGATCATCCCCTTCTAACAGCTTATAAGCTGAGCTCGTAGTAAAACCACCAGTGCTAGACTCACGCCATACAAGTTTGTCTTCTAAATCAAGGGGGGGAAAGACTCGAAGAATCTGAAGTTTAAGATTCGTAGGAAGTCAATCTCCAATAGCATCCCAGTTCCAATGACCATATTCATCAACATAATCCACAACTAATTTCCCCATCTCCTCTGTCGAAATGGGACCCATAGCTGCTGTACTAAGAAGAGCGTTACCAATCCACACATCAATCCAAAACTGAACTCTTCTACCATTGAAAATAACCCAAAAAAGGCCACGCTTCAGAACATCCTGCCCTTTAATCACACTCCTCCAAGTATAAGAGGATTGGGCATTAGCTCGGCACTCAAGGAAATGAGAATTGGATAAAGACTTACCCTTTACTACCTTCACAGAGCACCTGGAATTCGCCCCAATCGGCAACTTGTTGCACTGTTCATATGTCTTTCGTGCCTTGCGGGCAGGGGACTTGCTCTCTTTCTCAGCTGGTTGAAAGTTGAATAGCCAACCTTGGCCCGTTCTACTTTTCATTTCCCTCAGGTTCGGTCGAGTGTGCTATCTTCTTGAACCCCTGGTCTTATTCCCATGAAAGAGCTGGGTCTCATGGGCTTGAAATCAACTACGCCTATTCGTTCAAAAGCCAGAAGTAGCCTTTCAGCACCTTCCTTGAGGGTGAAACTCTTTCTTTGCTCGCGTCAACAGGCCTTCAGCCTTGTTCAGTTCACAAGCCTTCTTAGTGCTGCTTTACTGTTGGAGGAGGATAAGTCACGAGTTGGCTACTGGAAAACGTACCTGTCCAAAAAAGTGAGA